TGTAGCACCGGGGGGGCTTTTAGCTAGCGTATATCATCTTACGAGAATAGAGTATGGTATAGATCAACCAGAAGAAGTATGTATAAAAGTATTTGTGCCAAGGAAGAATCCTAGAATTCCATCTGTTTTCTGGATTTGGAAAAGTGTGGATTTTCAAGAAAGGGAATCCTATGATATGCTGGGAATCATTTATGAGAATCATCCACGTCTCAAACGTATCTTAATGCCAGAAAGTTGGATAGGGTGGCCCTTACGTAAGGATTATATTGCTCCCAATTTTTATGAAATACAAGATGCTCATTGAATAAAATAATAATAAACTAATCTTCAGTCTTAGGTATTCAAGGAATATTTGTACACTTCTTTATAGATCACCAGAGTCATTGAAGTCTCATTCATATTCGTATGGATAGACTAAAAAAAAATACAATTATGGATTCAATGAATTCTCAAATTTTGAAGATATTTATGTCGGGCGAGCCGATGACCTAAACAAATTCTGCATGATGAACTTTGTACCGCACAAAGCCTTTAGATGAGCAATAGAAAGTCACATAACATAGAAGGGAATGACGAAATAGAAGATGAAAGAAAATAAACACAACGAACTGAAAGAGGATCGTATTCTATTTATACTCTATCTAATATGAATCTTGGAGATTTTCACTCGTCAACTCCTATAGACTAGACTTTTCGGTTTTTTAACTAACTAATTTTAGTTTAATCTTTCGAATCTATATGAAGTATTAAATGAAGTATTAACATTCTTTTTGACCGAGAGTAGACACATTATGAACAAATAAAATGAAAATAAACAAGACGAGTAAAGATAATCGAATTTTTTTTTACATAGTTTTTTTATAACATAAACTTTTATAATTTTATAACATAAACTTTTATAATAAAAACTCTTTATTCATCTAGATCTAGAAAGGCTATATATCTAGATGGATAAGTTAAGTATATATCATGTATGGTCCATACCATTAATGAATATCTATGTTGATCTATATCAGATCGAAATTTCATTAAATTGTAGAATGGATACTTATACACAAATTAATCATGTGCCAGGAACCAGATTTGAACTGGTGACACGAGGATTTTCAGTCCTCTGCTCTACCAACTGAGCTATCCCGACCGTTTTACCCAACCATTTTAGACATGTCGTCTTACTCATTTTACTAAATTTTAGTAAAAAATTTTTGCCTATGTGAATTAAACAAGTCAATTTTAAAAAGACGAAAAAATATTCTTAAAGGCTTATCCAGACCTGAAATTTTTTGTATCTTAAAAAAAAAAAGAACTTCGTAAATTTCAATTCGACTAATGATTTGGATTGTTAATCATTCCAATTTCCAATGAATTGGAATTTATTGTTTTGCTCAAAGATGGGCATTTGTAGGTGTATGATATTTATAGATTTGTGAAAAAAAAAAAAATACATCCCAAATATGTTTGTCAAAGAATGGAATGAATGAGAAAGATAACGAAATTTGAACCGTTAACTAAAAGAGAGAATGGGATAAAAATAATTAAGGAGCCGAGCCGTCCTTTTTTGGGGATAGAGGGACTTGAACCCTCACGATTTCTAAAGTCGACGGATTTTCCTCTTACTATAAATTGCCTTGTTGTCGATATTGACAGGTAGAATGGGACTCTATCTTTATTCTCGTCCGATTAGTCAGTTATCTATCAGACTATGAAGTGAATGGTTTGATGAATTAATATTCAATCCTTTCCTCAATTTGGAATCAAGTCAATTATTTTTTTTATATATTTATATATATTTATATATATATATATAGATAAATATATATATAGATAAAAAAAAAATATAAAGATAAAAAAAAATTAAAGAAAAAAAAAAATGGAATGGATTATGGATTCACGGCCCTATTAAACATTTGAGATAGTATTTTAGTACTATGTATATATGGTTATACTTTACTTTCTTTATCCTTTCTGGGGTTTTGACAGAAGGTTTACTTTACTAATGCAACGCAGTCAACCTCATTTATTAGAACAGCTTCCATTGAGTCTCTGCACCTATCCTTCCTTTTTTTTCTGTCTTTATGAAACTTTTTTTGTTTTCGGAAAACAGGATTTGGCTCAGGATTGCCCATTTTTAATTCCAGGGTTTCTCTGAATTTGAAAGTTATCACTTAGTAAGTTTCCATACCAAGGCTCAATCCAATTAAGTCCGTAGCGTCTACCAATTTCGCCATATCCCCTTTTTTGCTTTGAGATTAAGATCTTATTATTATCCCTCTTTTTCATTTGTATTCTACTGGAACTGTTGAAGTCATTAGATAGTGATTCCTATAAAAAGCCTTTTTTTATTTCTTGTCTATCTTCTTTCATCTCTAGCAGAGACCCTTATTTAGTCTAATCAGAAAGGATTCTATCATTTCTCTATTCGCAATTCAATATAGATGTATATAGAACACATTTATTATATATACTTCTCTTACTCTCATTTTTTCTCGTGCAATTTTGAATACTTGAAGGATCGATTCTTTTTTTTTTCCTTATTCATAATTAATATGAATTAATTAATATGAATATCGAAAAAAAAAAAAGAATAAAAAGTTAATAGCCAAGATTCCATTAGTTTATTAAATTCCTATGCATGTACAATTTCTGTTATGTGAGCCCGCTTAGCTCAGAGGTTAGAGCATCGCATTTGTAATGCGATGGTCATCGGTTCGACTCCGATAGCTGGCTTTTCTCTATTTGTTTGATTTTTTACACGATTAAAACTGTTTTTTTGAAATCAAAGAAGATTGATTTGGATGCTTTTACCTTTTTTCCAAGTGTGAACGATTCTTATGTGGTAAGAACTCCTAATTATGAACAAAACTTAGAGTAGTTAAATCTCTGCCGAACAAAGCAAGACCAAGAAAAGTACCCCTTATGCTTTCTATAATATATTATTGGTATATATTTTATATATATACATTTTTGGTATATATATAATAATGTCCGGATATGGATACAATCCATCTCCTAATTCTTTGTAGTCTACTATTTCAGTAGATTTTCCTTCATTTATCATATATATATATCATAGTTATTGATCCGTTAGTTCAATTTAGTTCAGTTTTAATTTAGGTTTCTGAAAATTCAACAAAAAAAAAAATAAGGAAAACAAGGAGTTTTTATGGCACGTTACAGAGGGCCTCGTTTCAAAAAAATACGCCGTCTGGGGGCTTTACCGGGACTAACTAGTAAAAAGCCTAGAGCCGGTAGCGATCTTAGAAATCAATTACGCTCGGGTAAAAAATCTCAATATCGTATTCGTTTAGAAGAAAAACAAAAATTGCGTTTTCATTATGGTCTTACAGAACGACAATTACTTAAATACGTTCGTATCGCCGCAAAAGCCAAAGGTTCAACAGGTCGGGTTTTACTACAATTACTTGAAATGCGGTTGGATAACATCCTTTTTCGATTGGGTATGGCGTCAACTATTCCTCGAGCCCGCCAATTAGTTAATCATAGACATATTTTAGTTAATGGTCGTATAGTAGATATACCAAGTTATCGCTGCAAACCCCGAGATGTTATTACAGCGAGGGATGAACAAAAATCTAGAGCTATGATTAAAAATTATCTCGATTCAGCCCCCCAGGAGGAATTGCCAAACCATTTGACTCTTCACCCATTTCAATATAAAGGATTGGTCAATCAAATAATAGATACCAAATGGGTCGGCTTGAAAATAAATGAATTGCTAGTAGTCGAATATTATTCTCGTCAGACTTAAACCGAACTAAAATAAAAAGAGTTCGGAAAATTTTGTCTCCTATCGCCCAAGTAAAGAAACCGGTTTGATCGGGGGATTTTTCTCTCATTAATATGTCGTACAACGATAGGGATATTTTCATTCCTTTACATTTTTTGTTTTGCAGTATTTTCTTTTCTGTAACGCAGAAATTAGGAATAGAGAATCTATATAAAGGAAAGGTCTAACTGTTGGAATAAAGGTATCCATTGTTATGTGGTTATGGGATTTGATACATTGCAATCAGTATAATATTGATAAATTAAGTGAAGGTACGGAAAGAGAGGGATTCGAACCCTCGGTAAACAAAAGCCTACATAGCAGTTCCAATGCTACGCCTTGAACCACTCGGCCATCTCTCCTACATAATGATTATGTCCCAGAAACTGAGTGAATCGCGAATCATTCGTATTAGATTGTTGAGTAAATATGGTATGTACAATCAATTCGAACTATAAAAAAAAAAAGAAAAATAGAAAATTTTGAATCAAATTCAAATAAAGAACTTTCCTTCGAAATTGGGGGATAAAGATATTTTTTTTTATGACAAACTCTTTGTTAAAGTTAAATAAAGATTAAAAACAATAACGATCGATAGATATTTGTGTTTGTAAAACAGGTCCTTCCGTCCTTTTTTGATATTTATATTATTTATATCGGTTTAAATCATTGGATTGGAACGTCTCAAATGCTCAGTCTATCTTTTTTTTTTTAATTCAGTCTGTTTTTATGTTATTTTGTACTGTAGAACTACTTTTTGTGGGATCGTTTTCTCATGAGAGGTAATTAAAAGACATTAAAAAATGGATTGCTACCTATGCCTAGATCCCGGATAACTGGAAATTTTATTGATAAGACCTTTTCAATTGTAGCCAATATCTTATTACAAATAATTCCGACAACTTCGGGAGAAAAGGAGGCATTTACTTATTACAGAGATGGTGTGGTTTGATTTTTATTTATTTATCGCTTCAAGTCTTAGGAGAAAGACACATTAGTCGGGATAGAAAGATTTGAAAGAACTCGACTCTACGCTTGTTGAAGGTGAAGTTTCTAAGTTTATAAATAAAACAATTCCTTCTGTCGGGTATCCCCGATTAATGCAGCCTCAGATGCTTCAATTGCCAATTCTAGCATTGAACGAAAGGTTACACTAAGGTCTATGGGTTTGCGTATTGCAGGTTAACCCTACCCAACTAGTACCTATAGTCGGCATAGAGGAAGAAGCACTACGCCTAGGAATCAACAACATGAAAACTTTGTTATAAATTATCTCCTTTTTTGGGATCGGAACTAAGAAGAATGGAATGGTTGGGACAACAAACATCCATCTCGTTCGTACTTTGGATACCCGTATAACCATCGAAGACTGTTGAAGTGACTAATTCCTAGAGATTAAGAAAGATTGAGGACAAAGAAATTGTTGGAGTTAACTTAATATTTTTATCTAGTATCAGCATGCTTGATGTTAAGAAAAGATCTTTTGCAGAAAGGTTGGCTAGAGATTTCTTGTAAAAACACTAGCCCCGCTCAGTTCATAATGAGAATATTTTACTCCTTATTTTATTCTATGTATTATTTTCATTATGCACATATTATTTTCATTATGCACATAAGGGAGGAGCCGTATGAGATGAAAATCTCACGTACGTTTCTGGAACGGAGATTCTTTGAATTGAATGACGACCGTAACGAATGTCTGCTCAATCCGAAGGAAATTATGCAGAAGCTTTACAGAATTATTACGAAGCTATGCGGTTAGAAATTGATCCCTATGATCGAAGTTATATACTCTATAATATAGGTCTTATTCACACAAGTAACGGAGAACACACAAAAGCTTTGGAATATTATTTTCGGGCACTAGAACGAAACCCTTTCTTACCACAAGCTTTAAATAATATGGCCGTGATCTGTCATTACGTGCGACTATCTCCACTATAGAAAGAAAAAAAAAAAAAAGACCAAAATTTACTATAAATTCACTATAAATAGGCTTTCTACATATGCATCGTCCAAAACAACGATTTTTATCAGCTGTAGCAAATAAAGTAACTTCATAGAAGTCAAAATATGAATAAAAAAATATGCCTAGATACTTGCTTCTATGGATAACAGATCTAATTGATAGAGGAAGCATCGTAAAGATCAATTAGCGCGATTTTTGGCCGATACAATAAGAACTGCTTACTTATCTCATAATATGAATATGAGACATAAGTTAGGAATCAACTTATGTAACAGAGTCGATCCCCTAAAGTATTGAGCAGCGGTGTAGTATCAGATCCCAAAGATAGTAAGTCTTTCTTATGAGGGAAGGTCTTTTTCAAAGATTCTATATATAGATAAGATAAAACCGAGATAGTTACCTTTCAGAAAATTATAACGATAGTAGAATGCCTACACTTTATTCTTCTGAAGGTGGGAGAAAAGATAAAACGGATTGTTTTTATTAATCAAAATTAAAGTTTGAAACTCATCGAATTAACCTTTTTTGGTTAACTCGAGAAAAAAATGGGACACCAAAAGAATTGACTGCTGAGCCGTATGAGGTAGGAAACTCTCAAGTACGGTTCTAATGGAAGGAATTTGCTCACCTATTCTGACCGAGGAGAACAGGCCATTCGGCAGGGAGATTCTGAAATTGCGGAGGCTTGGTTCGATCAAGCCGCGGAGTATTGGAAACAAGCCATAGCGCTTACTCCCGGAAATTATATTGAAGCGCAGAATTGGTTGAAGATCACAAGGCGTTTCAAATAAGATAAAGATAAGAGCGCTCTCTTTCTATTTAGTATTTATGTATTTATTACTTAATATTTAGATTTATTACTTAATATTTAGGGTTAGTTTTTTTTTAGCATTTGTTATAGTTTTCTATTTCGTGCTTATATATTCTATAATAATTCTATATAAATTTTATATATATAATATATAGAAATAGAAAATAATATATTAAATAAAATAGAAATATATGAAAATAGAATATATAAAATAGAAAAATATATAAAATATTAAATATATTATAAAATATAATATATAAAATTAATTGTTTATTATCCCTATCAGTCAAATAAAACAGATTGGGTCTCTGGGAAGAAACAATCAACGACTTTCATGAATTTCATTATACCCCTTCTGTAAAGTAAAACATAAGCAAAACATAAAATAAAGCAGTCTCAGCTCGAAACTTTTTTTTTTATTTTAATATTTAATATAAGAATATACTAGGTTGCACAAAAAATTGTTTTTGCATTAATTCAAAACCCGGGACATAAAGGTCCATTGAGCGCCTTGAGTCTATGTCATAATAGATCCGAACACTTGCCCTGGATCGACTTCCAGATCATAATTGCTCTAGTGAAGAACTAAAGAAACTAGATAAATGCGAGATAGAAGAGAAAGAAACTAATAATAAGTATCTCTCAGAGGTTCATTAATTACTTGACTTGACTGTTGGCGGGTCTCTTTAATGTGTTGTCCGGAAAGAGGAGGACTCAATGATTATTCGTTCGCCGGAACCAGAAGTAAAAATTTTGGTAGATAGGGATCCTATCAAAACTTCTTTTGAGGAATGGGCCAGACCCGGTCATTTCTCAAGAACAATAGCTAAAGGACCTGATACTACCACTTGGATCTGGAACCTACATGCTGATGCTCACGATTTCGATAGCCATACCAATGATTTGGAGGAAATTTCTCGAAAAGTATTTAGT